TCTTATCTTACTTATTAAGATCCAAATGAAGATCGAAGGAGAAAAAACTACACCTTTCTCTTTTCTATTAAATTTTTTATTAAATTAACTATAAAATTCGAATCGATTCGAATTTTATTAGTAGTCTTAGTGCATACCAAATATATCATACTAGATGAAAGAAAAAAAAACTATGACATGTCATGATACATATACATATAGGAGTGGGGAATTATGGGACAAAAAATAAATCCACTTGGTTTTCGACTTGGTACAACACAAAGTCATCATTCGGTTTGGTTTGCAAAACAAAAAAATTATTGCGAAGGTCTACAAGAAGATCAAAAAATACGAAACATTCTTAAGAATTATGTACAAAAAAATATGATAATATCCTCCGGCCTTGAGGGAATTGCCCGGATAGAGATTCAAAAAAGAATTGATCTAATTCAAGTCATAATATATATAGGATTCCCAAAAATTTTACTAGAAAATAGACCGCGAAGAGTTGAAGAATTACAGATGAATGTACAAAAAGAACTTAATTGTGTGAACCGAAAAATAAACATTGCTATTACAAGAATTGCAAATCCTTATGGACACCCCAATATTCTTGCCGAATTTATAGCCGGCCAATTAAAAAATAGAGTTTCTTTTCGCAAAGCAATGAAAAAAGCTATTGAATTAACTGAACAGGCAGATACAAAAGGAATTCAAGTGCAAATTGCCGGGCGTCTTGATGGAAAAGAAATTGCGCGCGCCGAATGGATCAGAGAAGGTAGAGTTCCTCTACAAACCATTGGAGCTAAAATTGATTATTGTTCCTATCCAGTTCGAACTATATACGGGATATTAGGAATCAAAATTTGGATATTTGTAAACGAATAAAAATAAGGCTTTACGTGTCTTTAGAGTCTACCCATTGATGGAAATGAACTAAACCAAGAACGAACTCTTTGTATATTCAATGAAAATAAAAATGAGAAATTCCGCAATTCTATAGGGTTGAATAAAAATTCGATTTTTTTTATATAATTGCTATGCTTAGTGTGTGACTCGTTGGTTTTTTTAGGGCTCGGATTCAAAACAATGGACCGTCCTGTAGTATAAACTAATAACTATAGCACTAATAACCAACTCATTGCTTCGCATTATCTGAATCCAAAGAACCAGTCAAGATGGAATATATCGATCATATCGTTGTAGCAACTGAAATTCTTTTTTTTCCAGAAACCCAAAAACCCAATTTGATTATTGGGTTGTGAAGTTATACGTTGTGAAGGAAAATAGAAAAGCATGCGGATAAATGGAAGGATGAGAGAAAGAGAGAAATAAAATATCAACGATATAGGATTCTAATATGTAAGGTCTGTGAGTCATCTCATAAACAACAGTATAATAGAGCATCAATAATGATTCATCCATAATTAGTTGAATCAACTCATAGAACAAAAAAATAAAGAGACTCGAGCCAATAAAAACTGAGAAAATTGACTCAAGAAAAAATTGAATTACGGACTCCGTTGGAGAATTCAGACCTAACCATTAATGGAGAAGCAATGGGAACGACGGAACCCGTGAATAAATAAGATTCTATTGGAAATGAATCTTAATGATTTTTTGGGTGGGATGGCGGAACGAACCCGGAACTAAACTATTCTTTTATTCGGAGAGGTCATGAACTAATCCTACAGCTGAAATAGATATTGAAAGAGTAAATATTCGCCCGCGAAAGTTTGATTTTATTGGATTGATTAATTTTGATAGATCCCATATAGTTTAATTTTGATAGATCCCATATAGTAAAAGGTAAAATAAAATAAAAATTTTTCTAATGGTAAAAAAAAATAGATTAATTAGATGAAATTTCGAAATTTCAAAGACTAATACGCTTCAGTATATTATTCATTAAATCCCTGTATATCTTGATAAAATCTTTTTTAGTCCTTTCATTCGCGAGGAGCTGGATGAGAAGAAACTCTCATGTCCAGTTCTGTAGTAGAGATGGAATTGAGAAAGAACCATCAATTATAACCCCAAAAGAACAAGATTCCGTAAACAACATAGAGGAAGAATGAAAGGAATATCTTATGGAGGGAATCATATTAGTTTCGGCAGATATGCTCTTCAAGCACTTGAACCCGCTTGGATCACATCTAGACAAATCGAAGCAGGGCGCCGAGCAATGACACGAAATGTACGGCGTGGTGGAAAAATATGGGTACGTATATTTCCAGACAAACCAGTTACAGTAAGACCCACGGAAACCCGTATGGGGTCCGGGAAAGGATCCCCCGAATATTGGGTAGCCGTCGTTAAATCGGGTAGAATCCTTTATGAAATGAGTGAAGTCACTGAAAATATCGCTCGAAGGGCTATTTCAATAGCGGCGTCCAAAATGCCTATAAGAACTAAATTCATTATTGCTGGATAGGAATGTCGAACCAAAGGAAAAATCTTGGGTGTAAAAAAATGCGGGTTTCTTTTTTTTTTTACTTCGTCCTTTCAGTGCTTTACTTAAAATTAAACATTAAAAAAACAGATTCAAAAAACGATATGATTCAACCTCAAACCCATTTGAATGTAGCGGACAATAGCGGTGCCCAAGAATTGATGTGTATTCGAATCATAGGAGCCAGTAATCGTAGATATGCTCATATTGGTGACGTTATTGTTGCTGTGATCAAGGAAGCAGTACCAAATACGCCTCTAGAAAGATCCGAAGTGATCAGGGCTGTAATTGTACGTACTTGTAAAGAACTCAGACGAGATAACGGTATGATAATATGTTATGATGACAACGCTGCGGTTGTCATTGATCAAGAAGGAAATCCAAAGGGAACTCGAGTTTTTGGTGCGATCGCCCGAGAATTGAGACAGTTGAATTTTACTAAAATAGTTTCATTAGCGCCTGAAGTATTATAAGATGAGACCGCGATATATCCATAGTATTCAAATACAATAGATAAATAAAAACTTAGTAGAGTATGTCTCATGCATATACTTTTAAAAATTTTCATAAAAAAAAGAACATGTTGATTATATCAAAATTCGAAAACAACAAAAATTTGAGCTTATCATGGGCAAGGACACTATTGCTGACATAATAACTTGTATACGAAATGCTGACATGAATCGAAAAGGAACGGTTAGAATAGCATCTACTAACATCACCGAAAACTTTGTTAAAATACTTTTGCGAGAGGGTTTTCTAGAAAACGTAAGGAAACTTGTGGAAAACAAAAAAGAGTTTTTGGGGTTAACCCTACGACATAGAAGGAATAGGAAAGGACCGTATAGACCCATTTTCAATTTAAAACGAATCAGTCGGCCCGGTCTACGAATCTATTTTAACTATGAACGAATTCCTAGAATTTTAGATGGGATGGGGATTGTAATTCTCTCTACTTCTCGGGGTATAATGACAGACCGGGCGGCTCGACTCGAAAGAATCGGCGGAGAAATTTTGTGTTATATATGGTAATTATTCTGCTATCCAAATACAATTTGGAGCTTCCTTTTGTGTTGTGAAAAAAAAGCTGTTAGATGGTTTAGCCAACGAAGTAAGATTCGAGGTTATGCTTCGGGAAGGATCTGACCTAGTTTTATACATATACTACTGGTGGATATAGTTAACATTGAAGGAAGTCGTTATGATTCAAATAGAGGGCGTATAGTTTATAGAATACACAAAAGGATTTGAGTGAGTAGGTGATTTTTCAACACTCCTTTCATGGGGATACAATTCACGGTTCAAAAATTTCAAGAAACTTATTTTCTTCCAATACCAATAAGTAGATTCGAAATTAATTATTCATTTAAGGCATAACAATTATGAAAATAAGGGCTTCCGTTCGGAAAATTTGTGAAAAATGTCGACTGATCCGCAGGAGGGGGCGGATTATAGTAATTTGTTCCAACCCGAGACATAAACAAAGACAAGGATAATCTTTTGAAAGGGGACTCTAGAAAAGAAACGATGAACAAATCAAAAAAAAAAAAACAAGATCGTTTTGACATGAAATGGATATATCCATATATCTCTGACTTATATTTAGGAAATAATCAAATATGGCACAAATATGGCAAAATCTACAACAAGAAGTGGTTCACGTAGAACTGGACGGATTGGTTCGCGTAAAAGTGGACGTCGAATACCAAAGGGCGTTATTCATGTTCAAGCAAGTTTCAACAACACCATTGTGACTGTTACGGATGTACGGGGTCGGGTAATTTCTTGGTCCTCGGCCGGTACTTGTGGATTCAGGGGTACAAGAAGAGGTACGCCTTTTGCTGCTCAAACCGCAGCAGGAAGTGCTATTAGAGCAGTAGGGGATCAAGGTATGCAACGAGCAGAAGTCATGATAAAGGGTCCTGGTCTCGGAAGAGATGCAGCATTACGAGCTATTCGTAGAAGCGGTATCCTTTTAAATTTCGTACGGGATGTAACCCCTATGCCACATAATGGTTGCAGACCCCCTAAAAAAAGACGGGTGTAGAAATAGAAAAGATTTCAAGAGAAAAAAATGACTCAACGATCTGACAAATAATATTACTATGGTTCGAGAGAAAGTCAAAGTATCTACCGGGACACTACAGTGGAAGTGTGTTGAATCAAGAGCAGACAGTAAGCGTCTTTATTATGGACGCTTTATTTTGTCTCCACTTATGAAGGGTCAAGCCGACGCAATAGGCATTGCGATGCGAAGAGTTTTGCTTGGAGAAATAGAAGGAACGTGTATTACACGCGCAAAATCTGAGAAAATCCCACATGAATATTCTACCATAGTGGGTATTCAAGAATCGGTACATGAAATTTTAATGAATTTGAAAGAAATTGTATTGAGAAGTAATCTTTATGGAATTTGTGACGCGCTTATTTGTGTCAAAGGTCCGAGATATGTAACTGCTCAAGACATCCTCTTGCCACCTTCTGTGGAAATCGTTGATAAGACGCAGCACATAGCTAGCCTAACAGAACCAATTGATTTTTGTATTGGATTACAAATCGAGAGGAGTCGAGGATATAATATAAAAACGCCAAATAACTTTCAAAACGAAAATTGTTATCCTATAGATGCTGTATTCATGCCTGTTCGCAATGCGAATCATAGTATTCAGTCTTATGGGAATGGCAATGAAAAACAAGAGATCCTTTTTATAGAAATATGGACAAACGGGAGTTTAACTCCTAAAGAAGCACTTCATGAAGCCTCCCGGAGTTTGATTGATTTATTTATTCCCTTTCTCCAGGCAGCAGACGAAAACTTACATTTCGAGAACAATCAATACAAGGTTACTTTACCCTTTTTTACTTGTCATGATAGATTGGCTAAACTAACGAAAAAGAAAAAAGAAATCGCATTGAAATCAATTTTTATTGACCAATCAGAATTGTCTCCCAGGATCTATAATTGTCTTAAAAAGTCCAATATACATACATTATTCGACCTTTTTCATAAGAGCCAAGAAGACCTTATGAAAATTGAACACTTTCGCCTAGAAGATGTAAAACAGATAATGGATACTCTATAAAAGAAATAGAAAAGCATTTCACAATTGGTTTACCGAAAAGAAAAATTAAAAACGTTTTAAATCAATTGAATTTATTTCAATTTTTCTATTCTTTAGAAAAAAAAATAGAAAAAATAAACGGGCTTTGCACCCTTAGACCAATCTATATATTCCGACCAGAATTAAACCAGAATTAAATTGAATAGAAGTATCTAGGGAATAGTCACTTCAAGGTCAAAGTGAATTCTCCCTAGATACACACGTCATGATATTTTACAATTGAATCAATTTAAAAAAGACCTAAAGTTAGGGATTTTTCAATAGGTAATGTTGCTCCAATACCCAAGCACAAGGCCACTGCAGTACCAATCAAAAAGACGGTTGTCGCTACTGGACGGCGAAATGGATTTTGGAATTTATTAACATTTTCCAAAAAGGGTACTGTTAATAATCCCGCAGGTACTGAAACCATTAAAAGAACACCCAACAGCTTATTGGGTACTGTACGAAGTATTTGAAATACAGGAAAGAAATACCATTCGGGTAATATTTCCAAAGGAGTTGCAAACGGATCCGCGGGTTCACCAATCATTGATGGTTCTAGAACCGCTAAGCCCACGTTACATGCAATAGTACCTAGAATTACTACTGGAAAAATATATAAAAGATCGTTGGGCCATGCGGGTTCTCCATAATAATTATGACCCATACCTTTAGCCAACTTAGCCCTTAATACAGGATCGTTCAAGTCAGGTTTTTTTGTTATTGGGATAGGCGAATTCTTCTAGATTCATCCCCCCAAAGAACCGGACATAATAATTTTTCATCATCCGGCTCGAGCAAAAATCAACCAAGCTAAAAGAAGACATATAAAAAAGAAATATCGATTTTAGAAAATCTATATTTCATGTATTCTATATTTCATGTATATCGGGATGGTTCTATATGTAAAATTACCCGATTTCTTTTTACGAAGTTGAAACTGTCAATTGCAACGAATTCGTTTCTTACAGGTACATGCTCAATACCCAAGTAGGCTTCAAAAATTCATCATGATCAAGAGCTCTCTGGGTCGTCTCAGCCCTTGTGATTCATCCTTATCCCCAAACAAAAAAAGCTCGAGCTGAGATTTTTCTTTTTCACGTACAAAGGATTTACTTGTTACTAATAGAGTCTAGCCACGGCTCCTCTTTAGATCCCTTGTTTCACTCCGATAGTATCATAAATTGGGATCGATGCAGAAGAAATGAATGCATTTCCATACTATTAAGTAAGTAATCCATAATCTATCAAAAACAGAACCTGGATTATGCCACATCGTTTATTCTACTGGATCTTACGGAGCCTGCTCATGCGCGGCATGCTTGGGGCTGATCATAGAAAAGATTCTTTTCAATCGAACCAACCTATCGTCTCTATAGGGCGGCGGTTGGAACAAAGACACATTTGGTTGTGAATTCCAATGTAGCAGATTCAAGGCATATTTCTGCACGGCACAATCAATAGTTCAAGTCACACACTCCCATAATCCGTTTTCTCTTCGGAGAATTCCCTTCAACTATTCATTCATGTCAAATAAATAATCCCATATTATGGAGTTGAGGGGAAATTTCCAACTCCATGTCTTATTCTTTGTCAATAATCCATATTTGTAGCAATAAAATATTATTCTTCCTCCCCAAGCAATAAGATAAAGGAGTGATTACAAATCGCTAGAATCTAGATTTTTTATAATTTTATAAAGGGCCAGAAATACCTTGTTTACGTATCATTAGGAAATGCATTAACATAAAAACGGCAGTAAGAAGAGGTAATACAAAAGTGTGTAAACTATAAAAACGAGTCAAAGTGGACTGTCCCACACTAGCACTTCCGCGTAATAACTCTACCAAAGGCGATCCTATTACCGGAATTGCTTCTGGCACGCCTGTTACAATTTTTACTGCCCAATACCCAATTTGGTCCCAAGGTAAAGAATAACCGGTTACACCAAAAGATGCGGTCAATACAGCCAGAACCACGCCTGTAACCCAAGTCAATTCGCGAGGTTTTTTAAAACCGCCAGTGAGATACACACGAAATACGTGCAGGATTATCATTAGGACCATCATACTTGCCGACCATCGATGAACTGATCGGATTAACCAACCAAAGTTAGCTTCCGTCATTATGTATTGAACAGAAGCAAAAGCCTCAGTAACGGTCGGACGGTAATAAAAAGTCATAGCAAACCCTGTAGCTACTTGGACTAAAAAACAAGTAAGCGTAATTCCTCCTAGACAATAAAATATGTTGACATGAGGAGGAACGTATTTACTAGTTATATCATCTGCAATCGCCTGAATCTCGAGACGTTCTTCGAACCAATCGTATACTTTATTGAGATAGGTAAACCAAGGGGACTCCCCTCTGAGAACCGTATATGAGAATTTCATCTCGTACGGCTCAAACAAAACCACCACACTATTGATATGGAATAGAAAATTGGAAACTTCTTAAGTTTTTGATTCAATCTTATCTAAAGATACGAAAGAATAAAAATCAGAAAGCTATTCTTTGTGGTTATAATTAGAATGCCAAAAAATCAAGTCGACTCGCTTATCTTTATGTTAATCGTTACAGGTCTCTTGAATCTTCTATTTACCTATTCTTTGATTTGTTATTTTGAGTTGTATATAATGCAGCTTTCCTTTTGTTTTCTTTATTATTGATAGGAATTTTCTTGTTAAGACCCTATGAATCAATTGAAACCTCAGATTCATACTAGAACCACGATGATTCAATAAAAACATCAAAGTAAGTCGAAAGATTTCATGAGTAAGAACCCTTGGATCACCATTTATTCAAGTTTGTGCTTTGAGCAAAATCAAAGCGGAAATAGGGAATTTGAAAGAAGAAAAATCTTGCAATTCAAAATTTTTTCTAAAGAAAAATTTTTGAATCCGTCCGCGGGGTCTGAATATTAAGTATGAATCATAGTTCGAATACTTCGTGATCTATTTCATATATTCCGTGCTCCAGATACTAGAATGAATATCCGACGGGGTAAAACCATCTCTATCAAGACGACAGATCCATTCTCTGTACTATCAATAGGATCAATTCGAACAAGTCGCACACTCATATTCCGGAAATACAGAAACAAAAAAATTTCGCGGTCGAACTACCAATCAACTAAAATAAAAATAAAAACCCGAGACCTAAATGCTTATTTAAAAGGTAGTATCTTGTAAATTGAATTCTAATTCATTGAAATTCCGTCCAGTAAAACGGACGAATTATAAATCTCCAAAATAATAGACAGGAATATCGCAAATAGAGCCATTGCGATACCCATCAAAGGAGTAGTTCCCCATCCAGGAGCTACTTTACCATATTCCGAATTCAAAGGTTTCAATAACCCCCCTGCGGAAGTCATTTTTGGACGAGCTCTAGAACTACCCTCAACTGTTTGTGCAGCCATAAATCCTATTTTTTATTCATTGAGATCTGTTGACTTTGTATACCATTCCGTTGTAAATAAACGATCTTATCACGGATCCGTTGTGGTCTTGAAATTCTAGAATAATGGAAACAGCAACCCTAGTCGCCATCTCTATATCTGGGTTACTTGTAAGTTTTACTGGGTACGCCTTATATACTGCTTTTGGGCAACCCTCTCAACAACTAAGAGATCCATTCGAGGAACACGGGGACTAGTTTGAAGTCGAAGCAATGGCCTCCCAATATTGGGAGGCCATTGCTTCAATTGAGATAATAAAAAAAATTCATTTTTTAGTTGGAACTTTAGGCGGTTCTCGAAAAAAGATAGCGAAAAAAATGATCCCTAGAGTCGAGACTAAGAGGAATGTATAAACCAATGCTTCCATAAATTCGATCGTGGTTTCCAATTATAGCTTCCATACCTGTTTATTTGGGATCATCTCCGGGATTAACGAAAAAAAAATCAAAAAGGGCGGCTATTTCAATCCAGATTTCTCCAGTACCCTATACCTTATTTAAATACCTTATTTAAAAAAGAAAAATCACAAATCAAAATAGAAGCAGAAGCGATAAACCCAAAATGGCGGAGCAGTACTGCATCAGACTACTTGTCTTCTTGTAGTTGGATCTCCAAGTTTTTGGAATACTCCAAATTCCACTTGAGCATCCAAATCCGGGTCAATACCAGCAAAAACATCTCTGAACAAGGTTCTAGCACCATGCCAAATGTGTCCGAAGAAGAAAAGCAGAGCAAATGAAGCGTGTCCAAAAGTAAACCAGCCCCTTGGACTGCTACGAAAAACACCATCGGATTTCAAAGTAGCACGATCTAATTCAAAAATTTCACCCAATTGAGCACGTCGAGCATATTTTTTCACAGTAGCAGGATCACTATAACTCACTCCATTCAGTTCGCCACCATAGAACTCAACGGTTACACCTACTTGTTCGACACTATACTTCGATTCTGCCCTTCGAAAAGGCACGTCTGCTCTAACAATTCCATCTCCGTCTACCAAAACAACTGGAAATGTTTCAAAAAAAGTAGGCATACGACGTACAAAAAGTTCACGCCCTTCTTTATCTCTAAAGGTAGGGTGCCCTAACCACCCGACAGCTATTCCATCCCCGTTATCCATTGAACCCGCTCTGAATAATCCCCCTTTCGCAGGATTATTTCCGATGTAATCATAAAAAGCTAATTTTTCAGGAATTTTAGACCAAGCTTCTGATAAACTTTGATTTTCGGCTAGTCCTGCACTGACTCTTCGATATATTTCTTGCTGAAAGTATCCCTGATCCCATTGATAACGGGTGGGCCCAAATAATTCGATGGGAGTAGTTGCTGAACCATACCACATAGTTCCAGCAACAACAAACGCTGCAAAAAAGACAGCAGCGATGCTGCTGGAAAGAACGGTTTCAATATTGCCCATACGTAATCCTTTGTATAGGCGTTGAGGCGGGCGGACACTAAGATGAAATAAGCCTGCTAATATGCCCAATGTCCCTGCTGCAATATGATGAGAGGCTATTCCTCCTGGAACAAAAGGATCAAACCCTTCCACACCCCATGCTGGATTTACAGATTGTACCCTTCCAGTTAGTCCATATGGGTCGGACACCCATATTCCAGGACCATACAATCCTGTTACATGAAATGTCCCAAAACCAAAGCAAGCCACTCCTGAAAGAAATAAATGAATTCCAAAGATTTTAGGCAAATCCAAAGAGCGTTTTCCCGTACGGTCATCAACAAATATTGCTAGATCCCAATACACCCAATGCCAGATAGCTGCCAAGAAGCACAAGCCCGAAAACACAATATGTGCCCCGGCTACACCTTCGTAACTCCAAATACCCGGATTCGTTACCGTCCCCCCCGTAATACTCCAACCGCCCCATGAATTGGTTATTCCTAAACGAGTCATGAAGGGTAGAACGAACATACCTTGTCTCCACATTGGATCAAGAACTGGATCGGAGGGATCAAAAACAGCTAATTCATATAGAGCCATTGAACCGGCCCAACCCGCAACCAGGGCTGTATGCATTATATGGACAGCAATCAAACGACCGGGATCATTCAATACGACGGTATGAACACGATACCAAGGCAAACCCATGGGACTACCCCTTTATTAATAAAAAATAGACACTATGTAACTTTATTGCATTGAAAAAAACTATGCTATGCGCCCTCCCCTCTTTTTTCAGGGAATTATCTCGAAAAAAGGATTCATATTAATATTTGTTCTATTCTATTAGTAATAATGGAAGAGTTCGGTTCGTAGGAAAAAAGAGAAGCAGATCTATTCTATACTCGATAAGTACCAATACGCAATGGGGGCCGATTCACTTTTCTATGAGAAAATGCATCCATATTTGGTCATCATTCAAAAGACCTATTCGTAAGAATTTTCCTTTATTTTATGAACTTAGTCAATCGATATATAAACTAAGATAACAGCCAATATTATTAAGACAAAAAGCTTATTATTACGCTTCCACATCAAAGTGAACTAGAGTACTTAATTTTTTTTTCATTTTATGCCTATTGGTGTTCCAAAAGTACCTTATAGAAGTCCCGGGGACAAGCATCCATCTTGGGTTGACATATAGTGCGACTTGTCAGATCTATTGGGTCATATGGGATTTCCCCATTCTCTCCCCCGATCGAGATATCCTCTGTTTCGCCCAAAAAATTTGATTGAATTCTCAAAAATTTGTAGCGTGAAATGCAATGAAGTGCAATTAGATCTATTTCATGAGGAGGTATCCAGCTTAATATTAGCAATAAATCAATTTTATGGTTGTCTTAGCTGGACCAAAAAAATGAGGTATCCAGGCTCCGTTTAGCAAAAACCAATTGGTAATATATCTATGATTTTTACTTATACCAGAAATGATTCCATTTAGAACTTTATTCGAAATAGGAGTGATCTCAAACCAAACTGTTAATCAGCGGATCAAACTATTAATAAATAATCAACGGAATAATAAATATGATGAATACGTCAAATATTGGGCGGAAGACATGAAAGAAATGAATTCAAAAAAAAAAGGGGGGGAAGTCATAACAAAAAAGAGACGTGGTATTGGAGTCATTTGTCCTATATGTGCAAATCAAAATCGGGCGGATCCTTACTCGGAGTAGAGCATAAACCTAAAAAATTGGAAGAAGCCCATTCAATTCAGGAACAAGAAAAAGGCATCGTTATTTTTGGATTGGATCGCGATGAAAAAATACATCAATGAAAAGTTAGTTCAATAACAATGAAAAGTTAGTTCAATAAGTCTATAACTTTAGTGAATTGCTTTTTTATATTAGAATTAGAATATAATAGGTATAGGAAAACCGGCTAAACGCATCGTTCTTGAAAAATGAAAGAAAAGCCCACTCGATAGAAGTAGCCTGCTAGGAAAAAAGAAAAGAAAAGGGCTTGGAGCTACACATTGATTTTTGTTTCACAAGTTTTGTCGAACCGTGTGCATCAAAAGATGCCTGTACGGCTCCGAAAGGATACAGTTTTATCCTAATCAACCGACTTTATCGAGAAAGATTACTTTTTTTAGGTCAAATGGTTGAGAGTGATATCTCGAATCAACTTATTGGTATTATGGTATATCTCAGTATAGAGAACGAGACCAAGGATTTGTATTTATTTATCAACTCTCCTGGCGGATGGGTAATACCCGGAATAGCAATTTATGATACTATGCAATTTGTGCGACCAGATGTACAGACAATATGCATGGGATTGGCTGCCTCCATGGGGTCTTTTCTCCTGGCCGCAGGAGCAAGTACCAAACGTCTAGCATTCCCTCACGCTTGGCGCCAATGAGTTTTTTATTTGAGAGAAAAAAGAAGACTATGCCTTCGCCATATGAATTTTTAAGATTAAGTAATAATAGCATGGCACGTCGAATTCGATATGAAAATTGTTAGTGTTTTTTTTTTTAATATTCGATTATGTATCGAAGTAGTAGTATGAGAGAAAGGAGTGGTATTCCGAGTTTATCTTACCTATCGTAGGCCTATTGCAGCGTCACAAACTTTTTTCACGTCGGAAGGTTATTAATAATATTTATGGTATGAAAGAGTACGAAAAAAAAAAGACACTTTGGGATTGCTGAATCATAAACGAAATAAATAGATAAAGCAACGGAGCCATCATAGTATTTTTGAAGTCCTAAAAAAAAAGAAGGTTGGTAGTTGGATCATTTACCGATCTGGGTATAACCAAATTTTCTCCTTGTTTGATGAAAGGTAAAAAGCAAATTCCATTAATCCCCATCGGCGAGCCGTATGCAATGCGAAAAAAATGCCCGTACGGTTGTTCAATTCTATCTTTTTCTTTATCTCTTCCACTCGGCTAATCGTGCGAGATAGAGAAACCCTTTTTTTAGGTTCTATATCATCAGGGTCATGATCCATCAACCTATTGGTGCTTTTTATGGGGCACAAACGGGAGAATTTATCCTGGATACGGAAGAACTACTGAGACTGCGCGAAATCCTTACAATGGTTTATGTACAAAGATCGGGCAAGCCCTTATGGGTTGTATCCGAAGACATGGAAAGGGATACTTTTATGTCAGCAACAGAAGCCCAAGTTCATGGAATTGTTGATCTTGTAGCGGTTGGATAAAACATAGAAGTGACTCCTTAAGGGTTTAATAGAATATTAAATCTAAACAGAAGAAATTCATAATCATATGGTTAGGATCGATCTAAACCAACCCATAATGGATAATTCAGCATGCCAACTATTAAACAACTTATTAGAAACCCAAGACAGCCAATCAGAAACGTTACAAAATCCCCCGCTCTTGGGGGATGCCCTCAGCGTCGAGGAACATGTACAAGGGTGTATGCGCGACTCGTTTCAATCATGGGCTGAGACAAAACAAAAGAAAGAAAACATTTTTGAAGTATGAACGATCAGTACCAGTGAATCGGATAGAATGGAAGAAGAAGAACTGCATTCACTAGCTAAAAAAAAAAAATAGATCTATCATATCTTTCTATTGTGTATGAAATTTATGGTTTCCACTGGCGCAAATTCAACCGCCTCAATTTGCAATTTAAGGTGAGAAAGAATCCCCATTGGTAACAAATAGTTACCCATTAAGCGGGGGAAATACTATAAAAAAAGCACAAAGATTATCTTTCTACTCTTGCAAGAACGGACTAACAGGGTCAGCTACCCCACCAATCTTCAGAATTAAATACCGTTACTGTATAAGGTCTATCTCGTTATGAAAGACCTATTACTAGAAAATTTATGGGTAGAGCCTAAGAGTGGTAACTGTACAAGTTACCAAATGAAGGAAGGGGCTCCGGTGTATAGAGAGGGCCTCACTGTTTAAGAAGTAATCATAGAGACGACGGAACCCACAATTTCTTTATCTATTTAGTACTTGATTTTGACTATTTTGTTTCCAATGCCTCTAAAAAAGGTAAAAGAGTGGTCGGTAAGGTTCGAGTAGCAAAAGCCATTGGAATTTTTTTTTTTATAAATTGGAAGAGTCCGTTTTGTTATTAATAGACTAGTAAAGGGGAAAAGAATAACTGAAAGAAAGGAAATCAATTAGTTATTCATCAAAGTTTCATTTATTCAATGACCAGAATTAGACGAGGATATATAGCTCGGAGACGTAGAACAAAAATGCGTTTATTTGCATCAAGCTTTCGCGGGGCTCATTCAAGACTTAGTCGAACAAGTACTCAACAGAAAATAAGAGCTTTGGTTTCGGCTCATCGTGATAGAGATAGACAAAAAAGGGATTTTCGTCGTTTGTGGATCACTCGAATAAATGCAGTAATTCGCGTAAATATGGTATCCTTTATTTATAGTAGATTAATACACAATCTGTATAAGGCGCAGTTGGTTCTTAATCGTAAGATACTTGCACAAATAGCTATATCAAATAGGAATTGTCTTTATATGATTTCCAATGAGATCCTAAAAAAAGGAAATTGGAAGGAGTCCATTATAATTTTTAAACGGAGTTCTCTGGAGAATGAACTCCGGGAAGGTAGAGTAGAAATAATATGATAAAGTCGTCAAAATGAGCGAACACGCTAAATAAAAAAAGATTTCTTTTATTCTTTTTCCCCAATTTTTTTCTTACGACACGACTACTTCTCGGATTTTTTAAACAAAACGTCCATCCGGGTTTGAGTTCCGATTGGAATTTTGATTTAATTGAAGAGTAAGCCTATTTTTTTCTGGTTCGAAGACCTGGAGTTCTAGTGATCGACCCCCTTCTTTCAAATTGTTTGTCATTATTAAGAAAAGGTAACGAAGATAAAATACGAGCTTGTTTTATAGCAATAGTAATTAATCGTTGTTCTTTTAAGGTCAATCTATTCACCCGTCTAGATAATATTTTTCCTTGTTCACTAAGAAATCGATTAATTAAAGTCATGTTTCTATAATCAATTCGATCCCCCGATTGTATCGGGGGCAAACGCCTACGAAAAGATCGCTTGGTTTTAAGAAAGAGTCGCTTGGTTTTATCCATAATTTGTTTATTCCTTATCTATAAAATCCCATTTCGATGAAATCTAAAAACGATTTATAGAATCAATTAGAAAATTTGGTTTGTCTATATTTATTTATTTGTTTTTATTTCAATATATTTGTTTTTATTTCAATATATTTGTTTTTATTTCAATATATGAAATAATATAGATATATATCTATATTATTTTTTCGTGTTACTTGCAATAGTGACACACAACCACGCGGTTCGACTCTAGCTATTTTTTTATCTCCCCATGAAGTGTATGTTTGTAACAATAGAGACAGAATTTTCTCAATTCCAATCGACTAGGTGTATTGTGTCGATTCTTTTGAGTAATATATCTGGAAATACCCCCTAATTCCTTATTAACACTGTTTCGAACACAACTAGTACATTCCAAAATAACCCTTACTCGGGCATCTTTACCCTTGGCCATGGCCCTCCTTTGGGTTTTTGATTCACCCAATTTTTCGATTTTCCGACCCGAACCGAATAATAAACAAGGAACAAAAAAATAAAAGTTAGTAACCATTCAAAATAAAATTTTGAAATAAAGATTTTATTGCAATCAATATAGTAAATAAATAGGAAATAATAAGTAATACAAAAATTGCTAACTAGATTGCTAATCCCAGTCCACATTTAAGTATCGTGTAATGTAGGCTACTCTTACACTAACCACATTTCCATATTTCCATTTCTGTTTTCTTTTCACTGTCTAGTCTCTTTTAACTAGATATTTAATTTAATTGGAGCCTGAACCCGAGTTTTCCTGAGGTTGAAGTCCCATTTTTCGTTCGCTTTCCTCCTTTATTCTATCTATTTAATTGTAAAAAAAAGAAAAGAGGGGAAAGAGAGATTAGTCAAAAATATTTGATTCTAGCTCTAATCTTCTTCACTCTGTTCCAGTTCAATAACTAGAATGAAAAAAAAGGAAATGTCAATGCGTCCGGGAATAAACGATTAATTTCTATCAATAACCCTGCTAAAGACCCGAACCATAGAGTACTTAGTACCGGTGCCACGGAAAGATATGTTTTTAGATCTCGCATTGAAAATCCTCCTTCTTTTTTGTTTTTGTATTCCCTATTGTATATTGTAATAGATTATGGTAAGAGATGTATATGGAGTTAAAGGCCACTTGTATTTGTGCGCGGAATCCTTAATTCAAATTGAAATGCGCAATGATTCAGTAGATAAGATTTTTTCTTTTTTTTTTCTTAAAGCAGAAAAATGGTCCGCTGTACGCCTGAGAATTCCCAAGAAAAATAATAATTTATCATTATTATATGTTATATGATATGAGACCAAAAACAAGAAAAGGCAAGATCCATTTTGCATATCAATAGAGGGAATAGGATGTGGAAAACAAGATGGGGATTCTTTACAATTATACTGTAGACCGTTAAAAGGGATGTAGCGCAGCGTGGTAGCGCGTTTGTTTTGGGTACAAAATGTCACGGGTTCAAATCCTGTCATCCCTACCAATTACCGCTCAGAGCAGCAGCAATAACGCAAGATCCTTTTTTTTAGATTGATTTCAAATTTTGACATACATAATTTTTCTTTTTATGATATATGATAGTATACACATACAAGAATTGTTGGGGTAAAAAAAATATACTTTTTACTTATTTCCAGTCTTTTCTTTTCCGTTGTGATAAGAAAGCGCTCTTAGTTCAGTTCGGTAGAACGTGGGTCTCCAAAACCCAATGTCGTAGGTTCAAATCCTACAGAGCGTGATTCCGCTCTTGTTGTCTTAGATCGAAAATCACACACGTTGAACTGAAATAATTGAACAGCAATCTGAATTTGACCCTGTCCTGACCCCTCCTCGGATTAAATTAAAGAAAGAGGGGGTCAGTTAAGAAAAGAGATGTTAATTAATCAAAGGTCCAACTGATCACCACGTCTGTATTGTAAATATGCGGTTACGAATAATCCAGCCAAAGTAATAGGAATTAGACCTAAGACGATTCCAAATAGAAAGA